TCAAAGGTCGGATTGAAAAATGGGGTTTTGTCTTGGAATTGATAAAGTTTTCATTCAATTATTTACCGGTCAAAAGACAGGTGTTGTCCGAATTTTTGATAAATCATCCGTTGGACTTAGGCAAGCAGTTGCCCGATCAGAGGTCATGCGTCTGACCACAACTCCATGGCAAATGTATTTCGATGGCTCCAGTACGCAAGGTAGCGCTTCTATCTATATAGCATAGCTGAAAGCGGACAAAAAAAGCTGTTCCCATAGCGTTACGTAGGCTTAGCTTAGCCTCTTTTTCTATCTACATTTATATATGATAATACCACCAGTGGACAGCAAACAAAAAAGAAAGATGCCAAACTAAGAAAAAGAAAGCAATCCAATCAGGTTAGTAGATCTGACTTTAAGGAAGTAAGTGTTGCTTTGAAAGCAGCAAGGAGTGATTGGCCAACTTGATGTGTCCGTCGATAATAGAATCTTTCTCTCCGCAGTTGAGGACAAAAATCCCGACTTTCCTCAAGCGGGCTGATGAGGCCTGCTATGACAGGGGATAGATAGGCACTGCCTCTAACAAGGTACTCCTATGGCGATATACATGCCCTCTGGATACGTGGATACGACTCAAGAATCAACCATTATCTATCTTCCTAGTCCCTTTGTCTGAGCACAGGTGACTCTCTTAGTTATAGTACTTGTTCAGTTAAGATGTACGTAGATTCCTGCGTGATTGGCTGGAAAACGTAAGGATCATTCGTCCGGAAAAGTAGATTGGCGGTATATAAAGTGCAAAGACATGACTTGAAATATTTGGAAATTCGATCACGATATGGCCCCTCTCTTCTAGGTAGGTTCGCAGTTTTTGTTCCGTTTTGAGAAAAGGAACAAGAACCATGGCATATTAAGATGAGAGGAAGGCCAACCCAGTGAGTAGCTAACTGAACCGATTGCTGCTCTTCGAATATCGCTCCGTGGGGATTAAGTCAGTTCAGTTACTTCCCCATGTGGATTCTAAACCTGGACTTACCCATTCAATCAATGCTTTTCGGACATTAACTATGTCACTTCCGGTAAGAAAGAGCCTCATTCTCGAACAGGGGATTCAATAGCAGCCTAAGAGGGTATTATAATTCTTGCTACGAGCCCCTTTGTTTTGTACTCAGAGAAGAAGTCGACTCATTGCATTGTCGTCGGCCGCTGGAAAGAAAGACCGAGGGAGGCTGTGGACGGCAACAGGCGAGGTGGTTCTCGAGATAAGCCGTGAAAAGGAGACTTCCAAAGGAAAAGTTCAGGTGGCTGATTCATCACCTGTCTCTACATCCAATTCCTTTTCCGCTTTGGAGATGGATTCCAGTCAGTGGTCGATCGACTTTTCTTCTCCCGCTCGTTCCCTTCCCTTATGGAAGCTAGTTTCTTGCCATCCCATCCGAAACCTCCTTCTCCCACAAGAGTGCCAGCCCTCCTGACTTAGCCCTCACTTCCCCCGCAATGCAATTACAAACAACCTGAGTGATTCTTTTCACTTTTAGATATTCCCCAGTTTACATTTAGTTTCACTAGGGAGGGATCTTCTTTACGAATGAGCTCACGGAGAGCTCGAACTGTCCTTTGGTTCCCAAGCCCTCGACAGTTCCAAACGAGGCAATTCATGGAGACCTAGGGACTGGCCGGACCCAATCTCCGCCGATAAGGAAGGTCTGGTAACACGTTTATTGGAATCCATAGCTGAATTCAAGTTAGGCAGACCATCATCGTCATCTGATTTTCGTTTCGTTATTGAGCGGTGAACCACAAGAACACGGTAAGGATATATTATCCCCAGGATCTTTCAGAAAACGGATTCCTATTCGAAGAGTGCATAACTGCATGGATAAGCTTACACTAACCCGTCAATTTGGGATCCAATTCGATATTTTCCTTGGGAGGTATCGGGAAGGAGTTGGAATGGAATAAGATCGATTCATACAGAAGAAAAGGTTCTCTATTGATTCTGTACCTATGGGATAGAGGAAGAGGAAAAAACCGAAGATTTCACATAGTACTTTTGATCGAAAAATGAATCTGATTGATTTCGCACCCTTCGTTCAATGGTCAAATTCTACAGGATCAAACCTATGGGACTTAAGGAATGATATAAAAAAAATAAAGAAAGGGAAAAAGAAATTTATATTAAAAAAAATGAAGTAGAAGAACCCAGATTCCAAATGAACAAATTCAAACTTGAAAAGGACCTTTCTGATTCTCGAAGAATGAGGGGCAAGGGGATTGATCGAGAAAGATCTCTTGTTCTTATTTTATTATAGGCTCGTGGTTGGATCCGCATATGTTTGGTAAAGAGAATAATCTTCTCCTTTGAGAATAATAAAAAATGGAAACTGTTCAATTGGAACATGAAAACGTGACTAAATTGGTCCTAGTTACTCTTCGGGACAGAGTAGAAGAGGGGAGGGGACTGGGCCCTATCACAAAATGAGCAAGTTAGCGCCTTGGCAAAGCTTGGTGGCAGGTTTTGTCTGAAGAAGAATGTTTTTCAGCGGGAGTCTCATCTCAGGTTGAGGGGTTGTTGGCTGGTTCATTCGCTTTCTCGAATGGAAATTTCGAGCCGTTTCGCTTACCTTGCATACTACAGGAATGACTACATCAGAAACAGAAGATCTTACTAATAAAGTATTAGCGTGATACATACCTTGCTGCCTTCCCTTGATTCAAGGCCTAACGGTCCAGTCTACCAACTTATGGGAGTTCTTGGTTAAATCATTTAGAATTACTTTTGGGTTCTCAGTGAGCCTATGCCCCCTCCTATACTACCAGCTGATGGTCGAATAATTCAACTACTTCACCTCCGAGAGGTGGAACTCTTTGTGCCATTGATTGGTATAGAAGACTCAGGCTCTGACCCACTTGAATAGAAGAGAAGACTAAACCTCGAGAAGTCTATTATTTTCACTCTGCTATTAAGCTAGCTGGATGCGGGGATTCTGACTAAACTAGTACTACAGCTCTCATGACCACTCCGCTTGCTAAAAAGACTTTGAAGACCTTCTTGCCTTCTTTAAGATTGAAAAGTGGTAGGTGACTTTGACTACCTAGAGTTCGGAATGTGCCATCTGGTTGTTAGTCTCGTACCTCTCCTGGTAGGTCGAGTAGCTTCGAACCTACTTTCCTGCATCCTCGGGGAATACCCGGATTAGTAGCTTCTTCAACACCTCTCTCGTCAAACGATGCGTAGGGAGAGCCTTCCAAGTCGGATTAAAAGACATCCCTTGGTACAACCAACATGGGACTAGTAGGTCTTTCATCTTCCTCTGCTCTTCGCTAAGCGACATAAACCTTTGAAGTAGCATCCAACCATAAAGAAGGTTTGATAAGCCCATTAGGGCTCTTTAATCGACGCTGCCTTTCTTTCTTTATGCCTTAAAGTAAAGGTAGAACGAGCCTAATCGAAGACGGAGGGTAGCTATTCTAATATAAGTAGTGAATCTCACATCCACCTCTGGCCTTCTTGTGTGGCCTTAAAAGTCTAGTTCTTAATCTCCTGAGTTCCCGCGCGGACCATTCCTTATGAAGTAATGGACGTAGCCACTGCTAATAAATTCTTATGCGTTGTTAGCTTCTTCTTTACTCTTCTAATAAGACTTCTTCTTCTGGGCTATTGCCAGTTTATTGAAACCTCTAGAGACTACTTTGAAAGGGCTTTTTACCCTCCTTCTACGAGAAAGACCACAGAAAGAAGGATTTGTGAATGTAGGAAGAAAGTCTCCAAAGAACCTTCCAATGCATGGCCAGATAGCAGGTATACCTTCCTTTCAAGAAAACCAGCTCCAGGGTATATCCCTTTACAGGGATCCCTCTATAGTCCACAAAGAAAGATCAAGACGGAAAGAAAAGAAGGGGATTCCCACCAGACCAGCTAGGATAAGATCTTATGAAATAGCATCGGAGTCGTTCAAAGAGCTAACAGCTGGAAACTTGTATTATTTTGGGTTCCTTTCGTTCTTTATTAAAGAGAATCTTCAGTTTCAAATGAAGTTCCTTTCGGGATAGAGTTATAGAAAAGTGGACGAAAAGGGGTAAGACTCACCTCGTGACATAGGATCTTTCTAAGAGGAGCTTCTCTAGTCTCGTCTTTAGTCAACTGCTTGAGCTTCCTCTTCTCTCTTTACGAGGGAAGAAATTGAGGAGGCTGCTTACGATGATCCTGGAGGCGTAGATTGAGTGGGAAAAGCTTTCAATAGAGCCCCATTCGGGAAGTCTTAGTCTTCGCCATCTACTCCTGGTTGGTCTACAACATTGAAATCTTAAAGAAAGTCGGAATAGTCTATCTTACGATCAAACTCCTCATCCTCATGTATGCAAGCAGACTCAGTTCATGGATGTGCCAAAGGTGTTCAGGTTAATGAAGAGGCCCGTAGGCAGAAAGAGATCGACGACCCCATTAATGCCAACCATGACTCTCTGATGGTCCTGCTCCTTTAGAGAAGGCCTATGTGTAAATCAAGACCTATCCTTGCGTAAAAGCCCCTCTATTGAGCAGCTGCAAATGGTAGCTTTTTACCCGTATAAAAAACTGAAGACCTCTAAGAGGAAAGAAGACTCAGTGAAGGCAACTGCTGGTGGGTCATGATGAATGTGGGTGATTGGACCTCAGAGGGTCGAAACAGACGTTTTTCTTTACTGACAACGGCCTTTTGCTCTGGCTGGATGAAGTTTTCTTCTTGTATTGTAGCTAGGGGAAAGAAGAAAGAGCTCTAATTGATGTTCCTGGTCCAGCTCAGTCAATGATTACACTTGACACCGTCTCCTCATCTCTGTTTGCTGTCACTCTGTCCCTATCTATAGGATTTTGAGACCTGGATCGATGTAATGCCAGCTTGAAGCTCTGTTCTATGCCCGCCCTCTGCCCATAAAGAGATGTGGTACCTTTCACTCTGCTTTGTAAAAACTTTTTTGCAATGCCGAAAGGTAGAGCAGCTTCAAGGTCTTCGGCAACGAGTGAAACTGCAGACCCAAGTGGAGATCAAAGAGCTGCATCTCAATCAACGCTATTTTCCGATCTGGATTTGAAGGAGGGTGGGCTTCTTAGGGACCACCACAAGTCTTCCAGCCGTTCTAGATATCCTCGTGCTGATTTGATTAAATGACTTCTTCCTATTTTACTTCCCCATGGCGAACACCTATTCGTGGAAGAAGTGCTGTTGTTGTGAATAAGGTGGATCCTTCTTTCCCGTTTCATCAAGGAATGGAACTCGACAGAAAGAACTGATTGTACTACATCGACGGAATGGGCTGCTTCGAAGGCTTGATCTGATACGCTTTCCTCTTCATCAGCCTTCGTTCCGGTGATTCCTCCTTCGGACCCTTGCTTGCAAGACTAGGCGCTAGACTTTAGACTGGGTGAAGTGAACTAATAGCAGCTCATATCTCTCTATAGAAGAACTCTCTTCCCTTGCCAACGCGGGTCACTAAAGTCACAATCAGAATGAAAGGATCCGAAGGAGGCTGGGCCTGTCTTTTGAGCCCAGAGGTGCTGGTTCGAATCCAGCTCGTGACAAGCGAGGGATGCTCGCTAGCAGCTCAAGGGGATTGAAGGCTAAGGCAGGGCTCTTGTTGACAAAGAAGGTCTAAAAAGGCAGCAAATTAATGCATTTGAAGCACCCTACTAGTATAGTAGAAAGACCTATCGGACCAGTGAAAGTCTCGTTTTTGACTTAACTAAAAAAGACGGGCTTTGCTGCGACGAGGATGCCTTTTTTAATCTTCCAACGTCAAGACCTGCAACAGAGTCCTACCACAGCTGGTCGGTATAAAGGGTGAACAGATTAGCCAATGCTTCGGCCGATTGGGTGGGAAAGCATCTTCCTGACTGACTGTGTCGACCTTACTGGGTGCAGAGTCCTCCACCAGATATTCTTGCTATTTTAAGAGAAGATCATCATTGGTCTGACTTAGGCCTTGATGTCTTTTGATTTCAGCTTTCAATGCCCGGAATAGGAAATGAGATGATTCGATAGTGGGAACTCATAAGCGCTCATCCATTCTATGCCGGTAATCGAGGAGGCTATGCTTAAAAGATTGCATTCGACGCCGGTGATCAATCAGGCAGGATAGAATTTTCCCTTTCCGACCTCATATGAGAATGGAAAACTTGAGCATTTTCTGATGATGAGCTCCCGTACGGGACACAATAAGGCCTTACATATCCAAGTAATGTGCAATGAAATGGTGGTAGCAAGAGTGCTGATCGATAATGGCTCAGCCATCAACGTATGTCCATTGGTCACTATTATGAAGTTAGGAATTTTTGAGTGAACCATCCGCCCCAGCGACATTACAATTCGTGCCTTTGATGGGTCGAAGAGGCAGATTCTCGGTGACATCGATTTACCAGTGGAAGCCTTACACTTTCGAGGTGGAATTTCAAGTGCTGGACATCCCTGAAACATACAACTTTCTCCTAGGACGTCCGTGGGTTCATTCTGCAGGTCTCTCGAGCCTCAAGCCTTCATCAGAAAAAAAAATACATCGTTCGGGATCATCTGGAAGATTTTCCAACGAGTCTAGCTATATACTTAACACATTCAATGAGTACTTGACTTTTTCTCTTTATCTATTTTGCAGTACTTCGACACACAGTAGTGTGGGAAGTGACCTAGCTCTATTGATCCCCAAGAGATACGATAAGCAAAGGAGCAGCTTTTACGCTAAGTATAGATGAAAGCCTATTCGTTTAGAGCCTATTTCCTTCCTATTTGAGAGATACCAATCTGACAACTCAAAAGTCTCATAAGAGATCTCCTTTTCCCAGAAAGAGTGAGCCAGTCGATCTAACATTCTTCTAGCCAGAGAAGAAAGGAGGAGTTTCTGACTTTCCGAGTGATTGGTTTTCATTGTTTTGAACTGATCGACAGAAAGCAGGAAAGACATTTAAAAGCTGTCGTTCAGCAGCTCCTTTTTCTAACCCCGAAAGGGGAATTCAGCCAATCTAGAGATCCAATCCCTCATGGCACACTTTCACGATACACTTTCGAAATGAATGAATGTTCTTTTGGGAAAATGTAGAATAATACACCTACGAGACAGGCCTTTGTCTTTTGCCTCGGCCAACCAACACTAGTCTCGGTGCGCCTCCTAACCGTCTAACTCGCTAAGGAGTGGTGAAACCGGGCTACGAGGCAATCAAATGAATTGATCGCCATCGAAGTTTTCCTTCTTTTTTCAACCCTACGCGGCAGCTGCTGGGGAATATGGGTGTACTACCCTACAGCAGTGTATAAAAGGTCTCTATCCCGCCCTTGCACTCACCTTTGTCTCTGCTGCCGCTACCTTTCTTTGAAAGACTTTTCTTAGTCCGCCTTCTTGAGAACTCTCTTTCTCGAGATTTCAATAAATGTACATGTGTACAGCAATTGCATGTGTAATGTTCATGTTACGGGCGTGCACGACAAAAGCATGGGTAAGCGAACCAAAGCGAAACCATTACAGGACCTGGAAAGGTGCCTTTTTGTTTACTTA